CTCCGCTTAGCCCTATCCCCTTCTAGGGGTATTTTAGTGATAGGTTCTATAGGAACTGGACGATCCTATTTGGTCAAATACCTAGCGACAAACTCCTATGTTCCTTTCATTACGGTATTTCCAAACAAGTTCCTGTATGATAAGTCTAAAGGTTATCCTATTGACGATATCGATTTTGATGATAGTGACGATATCGATATTGATGATAGTGACGATATTGATGATGACCTTGATATGGAGCTGCTAACTATGACGAATGTGCTAACTATTATGGATATGACGCCAAAAATAGACCGATTTGATATCACCCTTCAATTCGAATTAGCAAAAGCAATGTCTCCTTGCATAATATGGATTCCAAACATTCATGATCTGTATGTGAATGAGTCGAATTACTTATCCCTCGGTCTATTAGAGAACTATCTCTCCAGGGATTGTGAAAGATGTTCCACTAGAAATATTCTTGTTATTGCTTCGACTCATATTCCCCAAAAAGTGGATCCCGCTCTAATAGCTCCGAATAAATTAAATACATGTATTAAGATACGAAGGCTTCTTATTCCACAACAACGAAAGCACTTTTTCATTCTTTCCTATACTAGAGGATTTCACTTGGAAAAGAAAATGTTCCATACTAACGGATTCGGGTCCATAACCATGGGTTTCAATGCACGAGATCTTGTAGCACTTATCAATGAGGTCCTATCAATTAGTATTACACAGAAGAAATCAATTATAGAAACTAATACAATTAGATCAGCTCTTCATAGACAAACTTGGGATTTGCGATCCCAGGTAAGATCGGTTCAGGATCATGAGATCCTTTTCTATCAGATAGGAAGGACTGTTGCACAAAATGTACTTCTAAGTAATTGCCCCATAGATCCTATATCTATCTATATGAAGAAGAAATCATGTAAGGAAGGGGATTCTTATTTGTACAAATGGTACTTCGAACTTGGAACGAGCATGAAGAAATTAACGATACTTCTTTATCTTTTGAGTTGTTCTGCCGGATCGGTCGCTCAAGATCTTTGGTCTTCATCCGGACCCAATGAAAAAAATTGGATCACTTCTTATGGCTTCGTTGAGAATGATTCTGATCTAGTTCATGGCCTATTAGAAGTAGAAGGCGCTCTGGCGGGATCCTCACGGACAGAAAAAGATTGCAGCCAGTTTGATAATAATCGAGTGACACTACTTCTTCGGTCCGAACCAAGGAATCAGTTAGATATGATGCAAAATGGATCTTGTTCTATCGTTGATCAGAGATTTCTATATGAAAAATACGAATCGGAGTTTGAAGAAGGGGAAGGAGCCTTCGACTCACAACAGATGGAGGAGGATTTATTCAATCACATAGTTTGGGCTCCTCGAATATGGCGCCCTTATGGCAATATATTTGATTGTATCGAAAGGCCCACTGAATTGGGATTTCCTTATTGGGCCGGGTCATTTCGGGGCAAGCGGATCATTTATCATAAAGAGGATGAGCTTCAAGAGAATGATTCAGAGTTCTTGCAGAGTGGAACCATGCAGTACCAGACACGAGATAGATTTTCCAAAGAACAAGGCTTTTTTCGAATAAGCCAATTCATTTGGGATCCTGCGGATCCATTCTTTTTCCTATTCAAAGATCAGTCCTTTGTCTCTGTGTTTTCCCGTCGAGAATTCTTTGCAGATGAAGAGATGTTAAAGGGGCTTATTACTTCCCAAACAAATCCTCCTACATCTATGTATAAACGCTGGTTCATCAAGAATACGCAAGAAAAGCACTTCGAATTGTTGATTCATCGCCACAGATGGCTTAGAACCAATAGTTCATTATCTAATGGATCTTTCCGTTCTAATACTCTATCTGAGAGTTATCAGTATTTATCAAATCTGTTCCTATCTAACGGAACGTTATTGGATCAAATGACAAAGACATTGTTGAGAAAGAGATGGCTTTTCCCAGATGAAATGAAACATTTGATTCATGTAACAGGAGAAAGATTTCCCATTCCTTAGCCATAAAATAAAGATATGTGGCCATGAAAAAGGGATTAAGTGGAACAGAATTGGCCAGGTGGTAGAGTCGTGGAAATACTTGTTTATTCCATATTTTGGATCTTAGCTCCATGGAACAATATGTTACTGCAGAAAGCTGGAAGAATTGAAATCTTAGATCAAAACACTATGTATGGATGATATGAACTGCCTAAACAAGAATTCTTGAACGGCGAAAGAGCCTATTTACTCATTACATCAAACAATTTCCATTAATGAAACCATGTCAATCCATCGGAAAATCAAAAATACGCATGTCCGATGAAATAGTTGTTGCTATCTGCTCCAATAATGAATCATTGGTTTAACTGAATAACTAAATAAAATAGTAGGTAGACCTTTTTCTTCGTCTCAGGTCGATGGATCTTCTCAATTGGAAGATCTCCTATATGGATAATACACATTCCAGTTGACCGAGCCTAATTCTAATTGTTTTGTTCTGAAGCAAAGA